ACGTTGTTGAAGAGGAATAAGGAATGCCAATCTTTTATAATTTTGTCATCATCTAATTGTTTTCAAATGGGTCCATTCAACGATGTAAAATATTACAATGATGTAATAAAAAAAGAATCAATGAAAAGAGATAGTCTAATTCCAATTAGGAATTCCTTGGGACCTTTAGGATTAGGAAGAACCCCTCAAATTGCGCATTTTTATTCATTTTACCATTTAATAACTTATAATCAGATCTCGGTAACTAAATATTTACAACTTGACAATTTCAAACAGACTTTTCAAGTGCTTAAATATTATTTAATGGATGAAAATGGTAGGGTTTCTATTTATAATAATCCCGATCCGCGCGGTAACATCGTTTTGAATCCATTCAATTTGAATTGGAATTTTCTCCATCATAATTATTGTGAAGAAGCGTCTAGAATAATTAGCCTTGGGCAGTTTATTTGTGAAAATTTATGTATAGCCAAAAACGGACCGCACTTAAAATCGGGTCAAGTTCTAATTGTTCAAATTGACTCTGTAGTAATAAGATCAGCTAAAGCTTATTTGGCCACTCCGGGAGCAACCGTTCATGGCCATTATGGAGAAATCCTTTACGAAGGAGATACATTAGTTACATTTATATATGAAAAATCGAGATCTAGGGATATAACGCAAGGTCTTCCAAAAGTGGAACAAGTGTTAGAAGTGCGTTCGATTGATTCAATATCGATGAACCTAGAAAAGAGAATTGAGGGTTGGAACAAGAGTATAACAAAAATTATTGGAATTCCTTGGAGATTCTTGATTGGTGCTGAGCTAACTATAGTGCAAGGGCGTATCTCTTTGGTTAATAAGATCCAAAAAGTTTATAGATCTCAGGGGGTGCAGATTCATAATCGACATATAGAAATTATTGTGCGTCAAATAACATCAAAAGTGTTGGTTTCAGAAGAGGGAATGTCTAATGTTTTTTCACCCGGAGAACTGATTGAATTGTTGCGGGCGGAACGAACAGGGCGCGCTTTGGAAGAAGCGATCTGTTACCGAGCTATCTTATTGGGAATAACGAAAGCATCTCTAAATACTCAAAGTTTTATATCCGAAGCAAGTTTTCAAGAAACTGCTCGAGTTTTAGCAAAAGCCGCTCTCCGGGGTCGTATCGATTGGTTGAAAGGTCTGAAAGAGAACGTTGTTCTAGGGGGGATGATACCCGTTGGTACGGGATTCAACGGATTAGTGCAACGTTCAAGGCAACATACCAACATTCCTTTGGAAACCAAAAACAATAAACTATTCGAGGCAGAAATGCGAGATATTTTGTTCCACCACAGAGAATTATTTGATTTTTTCATTTCAAGGAATTTACACGATACACTGAGACAATCATTTCGAGGGTTGAATAATTCCTAAGAGCGGATTCACCCCCTTTCTTTTTAGCTATTTGTATTTGCGGTCATTTTTTTTTTTATTTTTATTTGGTATATAGTAATAAAGATAATAGATAATAAAATAACAAATAGAATAGAAAGAAATTAATATTAATGGTTTGAATCGTGTATCAATGGCCAATATCCGTTAGAGGTAGAAACGAAGGTTCCATCGGAACAATTATTTATTTCTATTTCAGGGCACCTCGTCTCTCTTTTTTTTAATAAAAAGAAAGGAGGTGTGGATAAATAAATGACAAGAAGATATTGGAACATCCATTTGGAAGAAATGATGGAAGCAGGAGTTCATTTTGGTCATGGTACTAGTAAATGGAATCCTAGAATGGAACCTTATATCTCTTCAAAGCGTAAAGGTATTCATATTATAAATCTTATTAGAACTGCCCGTTTTTTATCAGAAGCTTGTGATTTAGTTTTTGATACAGCGAGTAGGGGAAAGCAATTCTTAATTGTTGGTACCAAAAATAAAGCAGCCGATTCAGTAGCGCGGGCTGCAATAAGGGCCCGTTGTCATTATGTTAATAAAAAATGGCTAGGCGGTATGTTAACGAATTGGTATACTACGGAAACGATACTTCATAAGTTCAGGGACTTGAGAACGGAACAAAAGATGGGGAGACTCAATCGTCTTCCGAAAAGAGATTCAGCTATGTTGAAGAGACAATTATCTCACTTGCAAACATATCTGGGCGGGATCAAATATATGACTGGATTACCCGATATTGTAATAATCGTTGATCAGCAAGAAGAATATATGGCTCTTCGAGAATGTATGATTTTGGGAATTCCAACGATTTGTTTAATCGATACAAATTGTGACCCAGATCTCGCTGATATTTCGATCCCAGCAAATGATGACGCGATAGCTTCAATCCGATTAATTCTTAACAAATTAGTATTTGCAATTTGTGAGGGTCGTTCTAGTTATATACGAAATCCTTGATTCATATTAATAATGAATAATAAAAAAATTCTTTTGGGAACTCCATAGATTTATGAAATCGGTTATGATTCCTAAAAGAGATACAAGTAACTAGGGATATTATGTAATTAATTGGTATACAAATATATATAAGTCAACTAGGCAAGTCGAAAAAAGAGAAGGTTGAATCAAAATAATTCTTTTTAAAGTTCTATTTTTTTTCAGAGGGCAATATGAATGTTCTATTATGTTATATCAACACACTAAAAGGCTTATACGATATATCCGGTGTGGAAGTCGGCCAACATTTCTATTGGAAAATAGGAGGTTTTCAAGTCCATGCCCAAGTAATTATTACTTCTTGGGTTGTAATTGCTATCTTATTAGGTTCAGCCATTATAGCTGTTCGTAATCCACAAACCATTCCTACTGACAGTCAGAATTTCTTCGAATATGTTCTTGAATTCATTCGAGATGTGAGCAAAACTCAGATTGGCGAAGAATACGGTCCATGGGTTCCCTTTATTGGAACTTTGTTTCTATTTATTTTTGTTTCGAATTGGTCGGGTGCTCTTTTACCTTGGAAAATCATACAGTTACCTCATGGGGAATTAGCCGCGCCTACAAATGATATAAATACTACTGTTGCTTTAGCTTTACTCACGTCAGTAGCATATTTCTATGCGGGTCTTAGTAAAAAAGGATTGGGTTATTTTGGTAAATACATTCAACCAACTCCAATCCTTTTACCCATTAATATTTTAGAAGATTTCACAAAACCCCTATCACTTAGTTTTCGACTTTTCGGAAATATATTAGCTGATGAATTAGTAGTTCTTGTTCTTGTTTCTTTAGTACCTTCAGTGGTTCCTATACCCGTCATGTTACTTGGATTATTTACAAGCGGTATTCAAGCTCTTATTTTTGCAACTTTAGCTGCGGCTTATATAGGCGAATCCATGGAGGGTCATCATTGACTAGTTTTCGAAATAGTCTTTTTTTAGTTTAAGCCTTACGCAATATATGTGCGTATCAAGATAATCTGCTTAAGGAGCATAATATATAAAAATAAATAGATAAATTATATAAATATAAACTATATAAAGTATAGAAGTAATAGTCAAAAATAAGATATTAGCGGTATTAGGGAATTGCAACAAACAAAAGGGGAAGTAAAAAAAAGGAAAGAGATCGAAAAGATCTTTTTCCTAAAATTCCAGTTCGGTCTATTTATCCCCCCCCAATGAATACTATCTTTATATTGTTTTGTTCATTTAATTCCAATATTCAATATTATTAGATATTAGTAATCATAATCTGAATAATAATTAGGATTGTAATACTTATAGTATTATGGTGTGCTATTTTAAAAAAGATGCTATTGTTATATAGAAAAATTCCCATTCAAGTTGATTTCATCCAATTAAACGGTTGACCAAAAGATAATTTTAATAAATAATAAATTACCTGAACTTAGATCAATCAAATACTTCTATTTCGATGCAACGATTCGATCTAACGAATTTGTCCATGTAGATTGATTGTACCTGCGTCGGCTAGTAAAAAAAGAAAAATAAAGATTTACAAAAAACTAAATTCAAATTTATAAAAAAAATGGATTGGCTAGGGGGGGCCGAACTAGATGTATGTACTCTAATTAGTATAAGACAACTCTTGTGAATGTTTCGAAGAATGATTCTATAATCCGATTAAATGTAAGATATGAATGGTTGATTTACGTTATCCAAGAAACACATGTATATGTAATATTAGATATTAATTAGTTATATATGTAATATCTAAGCGGCTCTATTACTGTGAATTTAGATAGGAATTCCAATGGAATCCCCTCCATTTCCTTTGTAGTTGTGAATTGAATATTAAATGAATAAAATAAAGTGACTATTGAATAAAGAGATTCAATCAAGAAAATAAGAAAAAACGAAAAATTCAAAAAGAATGGTATGGATTCAAAAAAATTCTGTGAATAAAAACTAAAAAAGAAATATCGAAGCCGTTCTGATGATTCAATAATAATATTATTACTTCAATTCCGAGTTCTTATTTCCTTCGACTGTATAGATCTTAGCGATGGAATAATTAAGTCATAATTTATTGGTTGATTGTATCATTAACTATTTACTTTTTTTGGTGTGAGGAACTTATCATGAATCCACTGATTTCTGCCGCTTCCGTTATTGCTGCTGGGTTGGCCGTCGGGCTTGCTTCTATTGGACCTGGGGTTGGTCAAGGTACTGCTGCGGGCCAAGCTGTAGAAGGGATCGCGAGACAGCCCGAGGCGGAGGGAAAAATACGAGGTACTTTATTGCTTAGTCTGGCTTTTATGGAAGCTTTAACAATTTATGGACTGGTTGTAGCGTTAGCACTTTTATTTGCGAATCCCTTTGTTTAATCCGAAAAAAAAATACGTATTTTTTATTAGTTTATTTCCTTGGACTTACTGCTTTTTTTGAATTCGATTAGGATTTCACTCCTCCAATTATTTGGTGGGACACTAACCCATGGGAAGGACTGATTGGAGAATGGGGAATTAGCAGAACGACTCGCCTTCTTCCTTCCCATTGTTAGTCCAATGGAATAGTTTTTTAGGAAGTGTTACAACAAACGAGATATTTCGCAAT